CCTCTTATACGTATATAGACTAAAAAACCGAACAGAGTTATTTATTACCTCTTTTTCTTCTTTTATTCTATTTGTTTATTTCCTATTTTAAAATCGGGTTAAAGAATATTCGAATTATAAACTACAAACTGCTCCTTTTATTTTGTTACAACATTTCCCCAAAGGGGAATGGTTTTCCTTGGATTGGACTACGGACGGGAAGGATGAAAGCGAGTTGGTATGCTAATTCCTCACCCGCAAATCAGCCCTTCCCGTAGGTTATTTTCTCAAAAAATACGTAATTGTAGGAGTTTAATTTGGATATAATTCGAAAAAGCAAACGACAAGTCCAAGCCAATAAAATATGAAAAAATAAAAATTTTTCATATTTCTAAGATTAAACAAAAGGATTCGCAAATAAAAGTGCTAATGCTACAACCAGTCCATAAATTGTTAAAGCTTCCATAAACGCTAGACTAAGCAATAGAGTGCCTCGTATTTTTCCCTCAGCTTCAGGCTGTCTCGCGATACCCTCTACAGCTTGACCCGCGGCAGTTCCTTGACCAACCCCAGGTCCAATAGAAGCAAGCCCTACAGCCAATCCAGCAGCAATAACAGAAGCGGCAGAAATCAGTGGATTCATGATAAGTTCCTCGTACCAAAAAAAATAAATGGTTAATGATACAATCAACCAATGAATTATGACTTAATTATTCCGTCGCTAGGATTCATCCAGTCGAAGTAACTAAGAACTTCGAGTTGAAGTAATATAATTATATTATTGAATCATCAGAACTACTTAGATTTATATTTTTTAGTTTCTATTCGCAGAGTCCTTGTGAACCCATACGACTTCTGCTCTTTCATTTCTTGGTTCCGAACTGTTATTTGAATTATTCCACCCTTTCTTGATTTCATCTGTTTATTAATTCACAGAAACAGAAGACTTTTATTGACTATTGAAATCCCTATCTCCAATTTCACAGTAATAGAACAAATGAAATATATCTTTAGTTCATATATAACAAATATCTAATATCACATATACGTGTTTTTCTTCTATAACGTAAACAAACCAGTCATTCATCTTAAATTGAATTGGATTCATTAATTAAGTGTCGAAATAACTACAAAAGTTGACTTATAGCCATTCAATTATACAATTATATTACATATACCTGGTTCTAAACCTACCTAACCAAAATTTTGATGAATCCTTTTTTTCGTAAATTCTTTTCTCGCTTTCCTTTTCTTTATCATTATTCCCATGGATTAAGCAAATTATTGCATAGAAATCGAATTATTTTATTGATCTAAGTTCATGCAATTTATAATTATTTATTATAATAATTTTCTTTTGGTCAATTCTTGAACAAAATGCAGAATTGTTTCGCCCTTTTATTTAATCACACCACATAAACATATACTACAAGAATTCTTATGCAAAATTCAAACTATTCAATTATTTTATTATTTGAATAATTTATAATTTGACACAGGCTTACCAACATAAAACGAATACTCATTGAGAGGGTTAAATTAAACGGGTTTAGGAAAAAGATCTTTTAGATCTCTTTCCTTTCTTTTTACAAGTCTCTAATATCGTAACTTTTTTTCTATTACTCTAGATTGTATCTAGCCTAAATTGTATATTTCCGAAGTAAATACTATCTTGACTTGTCTTGACTTGAGCCGCGCATATGGGCTAATCTAAAAAAAGACTATTTCAATGATGGCCCTCCATGGATTCACCTATATACGCCGCAGCTAAAGTTGCAAAAATAAGAGCTTGAATACCACTTGTAAATAATCCAAGGAACATGACAGGTATAGGAACCACTGAAGGTACTAAAGAAACAAGAACAACAACGACTAATTCATCAGCTAAGATATTCCCGAAAAGTCGAAAACTAAGTGATAAGGGCTTTGTGAAATCTTCTAAGATGTTGATTGGTAAAAGGATTGGAGTTGGCTGAATATATTTCCCGAAATAACTTAATCCCCTTTTGTTAAGACCCGCATAGAAATATGCCACTGACGTAAGTAAAGCCAAAGCTACAGTAGTATTTATATCATTCGTGGGTGCAGCTAACTCTCCATGAGGTAATTGTATTATTTTCCAAGGTAAAAGAGCTCCTGACCAATTAGAAACAAAAATAAATAGAAACATAGTTCCAATAAAAGGAACCCAAGGACCGTACTCTTCGCCAATTTGAGTTTTACTTACATCTCGAATAAATTCAAGAACATATTCGAAGAAATTCTGCCCGCGAGTCGGAATAGTTTGTGGGTTACGAACAGCTATAGCGGCTGAACCTAATAAGATAGCAATTACAACCCAAGAAGTAATAAGTACTTGACCGTGGACCTGGAAACCCCCTATTTGCCAATAGAAATGTTGGCCTACTTCCACACCGGATATATCATATAACCCCTTTAGTGTGTTGATGGAACATGATAGAACGTTCATATTGCCCTCTAAAAAAATCAAACTTTAAACAAAAATTTTTTGATTCAACCACCTCTTTGCCTACTTGAATCGGATATTTTGAATACTAACTAATTACATAATATCCCCATTATTTCTTTTTTAGAATTAAGAAAAAAGAGTAAGCTGTTCCCGAAATCTATGGGACTTCCGAAGTAAGTTATTTATCTTATTATTAATCAAGGATTTCTTATATAGCTAGAACGCCCTTCACAAATTGCGAATACTAATTTGTTAAGAATTAATCGGATTGAAGATATAGCGTCATCATTTGCTGGAATCGAAATATCTGCGAGATCGGGGTCACAATTTGTATCAATTAAACAAATTGTTGGAATTCCCAAAGTGATACACTCTCGCAAGGCCGTATATTCTTCGTGCTGATCGACGATGATTACAATATCGGGTAACCCTGTCATATATTTAATTCCGCCCAGATATGTTTGCAAGCGAGATAATTGTCTTTTCAGCATAGCTTCATCTCTTTTCGGAAGACGATTGAATTTCCCCGTTTTTTGTTCCATTCTTAAGTCCCGGAACTTATAAAGCCTGGTTTCAGTAGTGGACCAATTCGTTAACATACCGCCAAGCCATTTTTTATTAACATAATGACACCGGGCCCTTATTGCAGCCCACGCTACTGAATCAGCTGCTTTATTTTTGGTACCAACAATTAAGAATTGTTTTCCCCTACTTGCCGCATCAAAAATCAAATCACAAGCTTCTGATAAAAAACGGGCAGTTTTAGTAAGATTTATAATATGAATACCTTTACGCTTTGCAGAAATATAAGGTGCCATTTTTGGATTCCATTTCCTAGTACCATGGCCAAAATGAACTCCTGCCTCCATCATCTCTTCCAAACGGATGTTCCAATATCTTCTTGTCATTTCTCCCCACACCCTCTATTCTTTAAAAAAAAAAAAGAAGGAACCCTGAAACTGAAATAATTGTTCCGACGGAACTTTCTCTTCTACCGTAGATTGGCCGTAGATAGACAACCAAAACTTTTTATTCATTATTTTTTTGATTACCAAATATAGTGAAAAGGATGAATCCACTCTTAGGAGTCATTAAATCCTATAAATGATTGTTTTAGTGTATCATGGAAATTCTTTGATAAGGGACGAATCCAATAATTTTTTGTGGTGGAACAAAATATCTCGCATTTCCCCCCCGAATAGATTCTTTTTTTTTGTTTCCAAAGGAATGTTGTTATGTTGTTTTGAAGTTGAAGGGTATACTAATCCTTTGAATCCGGTACCAACAGGTATCATCCCCCCCAAAACAACGTTCTCTTTCAGACCCTTCAACCAATCAATACGGCCCCGGAGAGCCGCCCTTGCTAAAACCCGAGCAGTTTCTTGAAAACTCGCCTCAGATATGAAACTTTGAGTATTGAGCGATGCTCTTGTTATTCCCAATAAGATGGCTCGGTAACAGATCGCTTCTTCTAAAGCGCGCCCCATTCGTTCCGCTCGTAACAATCCAATTAGTTCTCCGGGTGAAAAAACATTAGACATTCCATCTTCTGAAACCAAAACCTTTGATGTTATTTGACGTACAATAATTTCTATATGCCTATTATGAATCTGCACCCCCTGAGATCGATAAACTTTTTGTATCTTATTAACCAAAGAGATACGGCTTTGCACTATAGTTAGTTCAGCACCAATCAAAAATCCCCAGGGAATTCCAAGAATTCTTGTTATACATTCGTTCCAAACCTCAATCCTTTTTTCTAGATTCATCGATATTGAATCGATCGAACGCACTTCTAATACCTGTTCCACTTTTGGAAGACCCTGCGTTATATCACCAGATCTCGATTTTTCATAAATAAATGTAACTAAAGTTTCTCCTTCGTAAAGGATTTCCCCATAATGGCCATGAACAGTTGTTCCCGGGGTGGCCAAAAAAGGCTTAGCGGATCGTATTACTATAGAGTCAACTTGAACAAGTATAACTTGACCCGATTTTAGGCGGGGTCTTTTTTTGGCTATACATACATTTTCACAAATCAACTGCCCAAGACTCATTATTGTAGATGTCTTTTCACAACAATTATGATCGAGAAAATACCAATTCAAATGGAATGGATTCAAAAAAATCTTACTGGAGAGGTCGGGATTATAAATTTTCCCATGTTCATCCATTAAATAATATTTAATTACTTGAACCGTTTGTTTTAAATTGTCAAGTTGTAAATAGTTAGTTATCAATATATGATTATGAGTTAATAAATGATAAAATGAATAAAAATTCGCAATGGGAAAGGCTATTCCTAAGGGGCCCAACGAATTCCTAATTGAAATTGGAGGATTTTTGTGAATTGATTCTTTTATCACACTGTGATTTTTTACCGGACCCATTCGAAAACTATTGGATGATGATAAAATTATCAACGATTGGCATTCCTTATTTCTATTCAACAACGTATGAATAGTTCCTTGATTTTGTTGAATTCTTGCTTTGGAATAGATGGAAGAAAAGGGATTGATATTGGTACAATCTGATCCATTATCAGAGAATA